GAATACAGCAGAAAAAAGGGGGGGGATCAAAAAAACAAGTAGAGACCAATTTTACAAAGTTATATACAAGTCGCTACCCCCCCTCGGTATTTCTTTAATTGAATTTCGTTTGATTAGACGGAAGTTCCTTAAAAACTTCCGCTTTCTTTAAAAGATTCTGAACAGTTTCTGTGGGTTGAGCACCCTTTTCAAGGAAATCTAGAATAACAGGAACATTTAAATAAGTTTGATTCTTCATTGGATCATAAAATCCCACCTTTCTAAGATCTTTTCCTTCTCTTCGGGATCTAACATCAATTGCAACGATTCGATAGACGGCTCATTGGGATAGATGTAGATGAACAATACCCCCCCCTAGAACCGTATAGGAAGTTTTCTCCTCGTACGGCTCGAGAAAAAATGATTTGATTTGACGTTTTGTCTATGTATGCAATTCTAATAAATAAAATGACAAATGGGCCTATAAAATCAATTAGACTATGATTTCAGTCTTTTTTTTCTTCCTAAAAATGAAAAAGAAACCATTCGTACTCATAACTCAAGTTGGATAACTCTCAACTAGCTCAAAGGAAAAATCTTTAGTAAATTTCATTTATTGAGTGGTCTTTACCCCCTTTTGTTTCTCTCGTTTCAAATTCTATTTGGAGTCTTTAGTCTGATCCAGTTATTGAGACTATCGAGACAATTAAAATGGTGTTTCCTTGTTCTTAGATCCTTTATTCTTATTTTTAATCATTGGGTTTAGACATTACTTCGGTGCTTCTTAATCCTTTCAAAATGGCAGCAACATACCCTTTTTGATTTCTTTCTATCAAAGAATCCTATGGACAGTTGATTCACGCGTGATACACTTTGAATCCAAAAAGTTGGATAAATTCCAACAAGTTTTACTTTTGAATTGAAAACTTGCTCGAATTGGATGCTTTCGATTTCTATATGGAAGATACATTTACGAAGTTGTTCCGATTGATTGGCATTAACCCTAGATCCTTGCCCCCGAGAAATAAATTAATCCTTTCTACTCGAGCTCCATCGTGGACTATTTACAACCCAACAAAAAATCGAGTGTAACAGAACAAACAATGTCGAGCCAAGAGCACCCTCATTCCTAGATAAATCGAAAATGGTGGATGTAAAAATCCACAATGGATCGTGTCCTTCAAGTCGCACGTTGCTTTCTACCACATCGTTTCAAACGAAGTTTTACCATAACATTCCTCGAATTTGGAACCGGTATGGAATTGATTCAATCATGGAATCATGAATAGTCATTGGTTCGGTTGTACATAGACATCGTAATCTAGACTTTTTCTTCTATATATGATATGTGTATGTGGAACGATTTTTCTGAAAAAGTCTTAGCAAGAAAGCATCTTTAACATACATAAATAATATATAGATAATAGAAAGAAATAGAAATATATAAACGAATAATGAATCTGCATCTTCAAGTGACTCAATAGGATTGAGTAAACGATTTCCTACTTTTTGAGTACCGAAGATTCCACTTACAAGGAATCATTAAAAAAATTTAGTAAAAATAGTTCTAATTAAAATTGAAAAAGTTTCCTATTTAGACATAATTATTTAATTTGAAGAAAATTGAACAATAAGTATCACGTTTGATCTTCATAGGAAGATCAGTTTTTCTTTTTTAATTGACTCATCACTGATTTAATTTAAAATAGATAAAAAGATCAAAGAAAAGAAGAAAGAAATCCAATTTTTTCATGAGATGGATAAAAAAATGATGTAAGTTAAGATTTGAATCTTTATTCTTTTCATCTGATTACGAAAATGAAAATAAAAAAAATAGGGAGGGTTTTTCGTATCTATCAGATAGACTGAACAGTTGTCACTATTATAGATATTCTATAATATAGAATTAAAATAATTTCAGTTTAAATAGTTTAAGGGATCACAAATCGTTTTCACAAAAACCCAAAAATTTTTATAGAACGATACATATCATATATCATATAAGCGATACTTTTCCTTAGTTTATATGATAAACTTTTTTTAACATGGGATTGAGTAATATTTCAATAATCGACTCTTGTCATAAAGTGAATAAAAGGGATAGGATAAATCACCCCTGCCTCAATCGGTACATAGATTTCCAATTTTTCATTAGAGCCAAACACGAAATACCTAAATAAAATGAGATTCAAAGAAAATAGATTGGCTCCATAACATATAGAAATATGTTATGGAACTTGATCATTTGTTAATGAGATTCAAACAGACACAGATATTCAAATTAATACGGATTAACTCCCCCTACTTCTTTCTATGGGAATAATGGAGCATAAAAAAGGGATATGCGCTGGGACGGAAGGATTCGAACCTCCGAATAGCGGGACCAAAACCCGTTGCCTTACCACTTGGCCACGCCCCATTTCAATTTCTAATCTAGACTAAGAAACAATAATATTGGTATTGGTTCTTTGTCAACTACAGTCCAAATATCTATATATCTATAGAATAGATTGGTACTAGA